GCTATCTCATAGGTGGCTACGGGCCGCACCAAAACAAAAAACTTTTTCTTGGTTGGTGTGATCCGTTGGACATAAATCCAATTTTTAAATTTTTTGGATTCCTTCGAGTTTGTTTTTCCTTTTCCTGGCGGTAGCAAGATGCCACTGTGTCGGGATATTTTATCTGTCTTGTCCGGAAAATGTATATCCCCCGAAAATATTTTGAGTTCAATCCTTTTTTTTTTTCTCTCCACTCGGATCAACCCGCCGACTTGGCTTCTTATATTTAAAGTGAGTCGTGTATCGACTCCAATGATACTATAGTTCTGTACCATTATGTCAGAGGATTCGGGTAAAATATGCACTTCCTCAGGAATGAAAAAAAAGCGATCTACTTTCATTTCGTATTTTGTCTTAAATTTTTGGACTCCTCGATACTCAATCATATCCTCTTTTTGGATGATTGAATCCGCCTTTAGAGTCCCATATTTAAGAATTCCGGAACTCTTTCTTCTGTATCTAGGATCATCAAAAAAAGCAAAAATACTATTTCTACGGAAAATACCATTTATGGGTATTTCAATCGAGATACCTGAATGCGGTATGAATTCTTTCTCTTGCTCTTGAATCGATTGGAATGGAATGAGAAATCGATTTCTTCGCCTTTTTGCTAATAAATCCGAGTTCTCATGAAAAATAGCAGAATATATGAAATTATAATGACTAGTACCTAAGTTTCCATTTAATTCTGAATAATCGGGAATCCCGGATTTTTTTTGATCAGCAAAATCCGAACTCAAAAAATTTTGACTCACTTGATCATTATTCACTGAGAGGCTAGAAATAGATTTTCTTTCGACGGAAAGAAAGGGTATGTTCATTTGATCTTGATCTTTATGGATCGAAAAAAGAATTAGACTAGATCCACATGAACCTCCTGATAATATCCATAAATGACTTGTTTTTGGTAAGAGATGGACATTACTATATGTAAATTCGGGTGCATGGGACACATCAGTACTCCAGTGCATTTCGCCCTCTGAGTCAGAATAAATATATTTTCTAACCCTCTCTTTAAAATGAAAAGTGTATGTTCCCTCGCGAATCTCAGCAATCACTTGTTCTGATTCAACATATTGATCATTTTGAACTAAAAGAAAACTTTTTGGTGGAATAGTCACGCTATGTATAATATCTTCGCTCTCAATAATTACAGACAAGTCTATATAACATAGAAAGGCAGGATGCCCGTGACGTGTACGTGTAGGATGAACCAAATCCTCATTGAATTTGATTTTTCCATTATAAGGGGCTCGTACATGTTCGGCAGTACCTCCTGTAAATACTCCGCCGGTATGAAAAGTTCGTAATGTTAGTTGAGTCCCCGGTTCGCCGATAGATTGACCCGCGATAATACCTACAGCTTCCCCCAATTCAACTAGGTCACCATGAGTGGGACTCCGACCATAACATAATCGACAGATCCAAGATGTACTCCGACAAGTAAAGGGAGTTCGAATAGATATTGATTGTGTTCCAAAGGTTATTAATCCATTGACAAGTCCAATCCCAAGATCTTGATTTCGAAAGGCCACACATCGGGAACCTATATATATATCGTCTGCTAAGACACGACCAATTAATGTTTGGATAAAAATTCTTTCTGACATCATCCGATTTTTATTTCGAGGACTCACAGAAATCCCTCGAATAGTGCCACAATCCGTTCTACGTACAACAATATGTTGAACTACTTCAACAAGTCGACGCGTAAGATATCCAGCATCTGATGTGCGTACAGCAGTATCTACAACTCCTTTACGGGCTCCATAGCAAGAAATAATATATTCTGTTAAAGACAGTCCTTCGCGTAAATTGCTTTGAATAGGTAAATCAATCATTTGTCCTTGGGGATCCGACATTAATCCTCTCATACCTACTAATTGATGTACTTGAGATGCATTTCCCCTAGCTCCCGAAAAAGACATCATATGGACTGGATTGAAGGGGTCCGTCATCCTAAAATTAGGATTCATTTCTTGTCGCAAATATTCACTTGTAGCATACCATATCTCAATAGATTGGCGTAATTTTTCTACCGCATGTACATTCCCATAATGATGGTGTTTTTCCAAAATCCAACTTTGTTGTTCAGCATCTTGGACAAGCCAGCCCTTAGAAGGTATCGTTAAAAGATCATCAATGCCTAATGAAATGGATGTAGCAGTGGCTTGCTGGAAACCCAGAGTCTTTACTTGATCTAGGATGTGTGATGTATATGCCATCCCGAAGTGATCTATTAATCGGCTAATAAGTCGTTTAATAGCAGTTCCATCTATCACTTTATTGTGAAATACCAGATTGGCCCGTTCCGCCATAAGTACCTCCATATTCTGCTGAATGGGATTCGACAATGAGTTTGAGTCAATGATTGGAAAACTTCCTTTTCTCGATCTTGATTTGCGTAGAATTTTAGGTCAGGAACTATGGTCCGAGTTGAATCGAAGAGGTCCGAATTCAC